GTGTGTACAAGGCCCGGGAACGTATTCACCGCTGTATAGCTGACCAGCGATTACTAGCGATTCCGGCTTCATAGTCTCGGGTTGCAGAGACTAATCCGAACTGAGACCAGGTTTTTGAGGTTGGCTTGCTCTTGCGAGGTTGCATCTCTTTGTCCTGGCCATTGTAGCACGTGTGTTGCCCAGGGCGTAAGGGGCATGCTGACTTGACGTCATCCCCACCTTCCTCCGACTTATCACCGGCAGTCTCTCTCGATAACAACAAAGTTGCAACAAGAGACAAGGGTTGCGCTCGTTGCGGGACTTAACCCAACATCTCACGACACGAGCTGACGACAGCCATGCACCACCTGTGTCCTAAACTGGCTTTCACCATGACCTCCCGAAAGAGTGGCATGTCAAGCCCTGGTAAGGTTCTTCGCGTTGCATCGAATTAAACCACATGCTCCACCGCTTGTGCGGGCCCCCGTCAATTCCTTTGAGTTTCACTCTTGCGAGCATACTTCCCAGGCGGGAAACTTAACGCGTTAGCTACAGGACTCAAGCAGCGATTACTCGCGGCCCAAGCACTTAGTTTCCATCGTTTACGGCTAAGACTACTAGGGTATCTAATCCTATTCGCTCCCTTAGCTTTCGTCTCTCAGTGTCAGTAATGGCCCAGCAGAGTGCTTTCGCCATCGGTGTTCTTCCCGATCTCTACGCATTTCACCGCTACACCGGGAATTCCCTCTGCCCCTACCATACTCAAGCTCTCGAGTTTCTCGTGCCGATCCAAAGTTAAGCTCTGGGATTTGACAAAAGACTTGGAAAGCCACCTACAGACGCTTTACGCCCAATCATTCCGGATAACGCTTGCATCCTCTGTCTTACCGCGGCTGCTGGCACAGAGTTAGCCGATGCTTATTCCTCAGATACCGTCATTTATTCGTCTCTGAGAAAAGAAGTTTACAACCCACAGGCCTTCATCCTTCACGCGGTATTGCTCCGTCAGGCTTTCGCCCATTGCGGAAAATTCCTCACTGCTGCCTCCCGTAGGAGTCTGGGCCGTGTCTCAGTCCCAGTGTGGCTGATCATCCTCTCAGACCAGCTACTGATCGTCGCCTTGGTAAGCATTTACCTCACCAACTAGCTAATCAGACGCAAGCCCATCCCTTGGCGGCCTTTCGACCTTTTACTCCTCAGCATATGGAGTATTAGCTGCCGTTTCCAACAGTTATCCTCCTCCAAAGGGTAGGTTCTTACGTGTTCCTCACCCGTCCGCCACCCACTCTAACTTGCGCTAGAGCTAGTTCGACTTGCATGTGTTAGGCATACCGCCAGCGTTCATCCTGAGCCAGGATCAAACTCTCCAAAAATTGTTTTGAAATTCTTTTGTTTTGTGTTTACAAAATTAAAAGAATTGATTTAGAGAAAACGTTTTTGTTTTGCTCCTCATCGATTCTTAAGATAACTGACTTACCAATTTATGTCAATCCAGTCCGCCTCTTTTAAGAGCAGAAAGATCACCTCTTTTTTATTGGATTCACTTGGTTATTTTTCGTTTTAAGATGCAAGTGTTTCGTTTTCTGCTGTGTTAGAAAAAGAACTCAACAGCTCTAACCACGCCTGATGAGCAGTGATATCTTCACCGTTTGGGGAGTTTAAAAAATGAAGTTGTGGAAGCATTTTTTTTACAGATTTATTGTTATTTCTTAATATCATTTCATTACAATTGACTTTCATTAGTAACCGGTATTATTTTAAAAGCAACCTTAATACTAATCAAACTTTTGCTACTACACAAACAAAGATTTTTTAGGAAAAGTAAGCAAAAATATATTAATCCAATACAATAAAGAAGATGCTTGTCCTAGAAGTCCCAGACATCCTAGAAGTCCCAGACATCTTAGAAGTTTGATATCCAGAAACGTTCTAAAATATTCAAGCTAAAGCCTGTTTTTTCTTTTTTGACAAGTTATTACGAAAAAATTCATCAAATTGTCTATTTTTTTTCTTTTATGACTTCCCCAATTCGTTATTTTGAACATCCCACTGGGACTAAAATCTCCTATTTTATTAAAAATGATACTGTTTGGATTTCTGGCAAAGATGTTGGAAAATTATTACATTATGCAAAACCTCAGGCAGCAATCCAACGTCATGTTTCCCCGTGTAATCAAAAACGATTCTTTGAGTTAAGTGAAGGTTTTCGAGGTCCAAAAAGCCAACCTCAGCAAATTTTTATTAATTTTGAAGGACTTCAAGAACTATTTCAAAAAAATTCGGCTCATCCTTTAGCTATTGACTGGGCCACCCCAGATAATTTTTTAAATACTTTTAACCAACCAAAAAATTCCCTTGAATTGAAAAACTTTTCAGAAATCCAGGACCTGGGCCCGGAGGGGCTGGTACTGCCGCACCCCTCAGAAGTAACACACCTGGCCTCGTCTTGCTCTAATCACGAACATGAGCGAATCAAATTGAAACAACAATATACACAAGTCGCGAATTCAGTTGTGGAATTACTTGGTGAATTAGGCAAGCAGCATAAAAAAGAATCTTTAGCTGTTTTAGAACAAGTATTTTTAGGTTTTCGAAATTTATAAATCCTCTTTTAAGAGCAGAAAGATCACCTTTTTTCGGAGAGGGAGGGATTCGAACCCTCGGACGCCTTTAGAGCGTCGACACATTAGCAATGTGCTCCCTTCGGCCACTCGGGCACCTCTCCTAAAATTCTATTGCCTGCTACTAGATTCGAACTAGTGACACTCCGCGTATGAAACGGATGCTCTAGCCAACTGAGCTAAGCAGGCAACAACACATCCTTTTAAGCTAAGGCTTAAATATCAGTCCAATGCTTGATTGAGCATGGAAAGCTGAAAAGTAAAAATGCTGCCAACAAAATGTTAAAAAGAGAATGAATTTGTTTGAATCCATCCTTGAACCTTTTTGTATTTTACAACAGTAGCTTTTTTTCAGTCTGGTTAATTAAGATTGTAACTTATAATCATCAAAAAAACTATAGATATTTTAGTTAAAGGTGTTTAAAAAACGTAAATTTAGTTCTTTTTTTGAATGGGTGCTCTATGTTGAAGGAAGTGGCTCAGCCTCAAGCTGCAGCCCTTTGAGCTCAGCGCAGCTGAGGCTAGTACCTATCCCTCATTTTATTCAACACGCCATTAACATTTAAGGATTTCGGAGCTGACGGGACTCGAACCCGCAACTTCCGCCGTGACAGGGCGGTGCTCTAACCAATTGAACTACAACTCCTAAAGAAACAAAAAGTAATTTTTATTTTTTGTTTTTATATAATAAAGATTTTAGCATAGGGAAAGAAAAAATAAAAGCTTTTTATTTGTTTTTTTTGAATTAATTCTTTTTGAATTTATTCAAAAACAAAAAGAATTAATTCAAAAAAAAACGACTGATTTACTTGAGTTTAGTTTCTCGTGAACTGGCTGAGAACCAAGTGAAGGGCTGCGTGCATGGGTGCCTCAAGTTACTTGAGCAATGTTATAGCTTATTCAGCTTCAGCTTGTGCACTAGCTGTTTTTACATAAAGAATTAGTAAAAAAGAAGTTGGGATAATAATAAAAAGTGCAGTTGCAATTAAACCTAAAATATTTACTTCCATAAAGTTCTCCTTTGATAGCGTTTGTGTTTAACTTAGAGCTAGGTACTAGCTTATGCTCAACTTCAAAGAAATTGAGAGTAGAAGTGCTAGTCGGCTAGCTCTATAGTGAATTTACTATTAGTATATTTCAATTATACAATAAAAATTTTCAAGGAAAAGAATTTAAGGAAAAAGCTTATTTTGTTTTTATTGAGCTCAGCAGAGCGGAGGATGCCAAAGATCTAACCTCTCATATCTTTCACTTCGTTCCACAGAGCTCAGCAGAGCTGAGGTAGCTGACGCAGCCCTTAGTGCTTAAAAATAACGAAAATACAAGTAAATAACTATTTATTTTTACTACATTTTTTTTATCTTGGGTCCAAAGTTTTTTGTTATATTAAAAAGTAACAAGCAATACTTATTTTTGCTTGCGAGAAATTTGAAAACAACGAATGAGGTAAAAACTATGACCGCTATTTTAGAAAGACGCGAAACTGCTAGCCTATGGGCTCGCTTCTGCAACTGGGTAACCAGCACTGAAAACCGTTTATACATCGGTTGGTTCGGTGTATTAATGATCCCTACCCTTTTAACTGCTGCTTCTGTATTCATTATCGCTTTCATCGCTGCTCCTCCAGTAGACATCGATGGTATTCGTGAGCCAGTTTCTGGTTCTTTATTATACGGAAACAACATCATCTCTGGTGCTGTAATTCCTACTTCTAACGCAATTGGTCTTCACTTCTACCCAATTTGGGAAGCTGCTTCTTTAGACGAGTGGTTATACAACGGTGGTCCTTACCAACTAATCGTTTGTCACTTCTTCTTAGGTGTTTGTTCTTACATGGGTCGTGAGTGGGAACTTTCTTTCCGTTTAGGTATGCGTCCTTGGATCGCTGTAGCTTACTCTGCACCAGTTGCAGCTGCTACTGCTGTATTCATCATCTACCCTATCGGTCAAGGTTCTTTCTCTGACGGTATGCCTTTAGGTATTTCTGGTACTTTCAACTTCATGATCGTATTCCAAGCTGAACACAACATTCTTATGCACCCATTCCACATGTTAGGTGTAGCAGGTGTATTCGGTGGTTCTTTATTCTCTGCAATGCACGGTTCTTTAGTAACTTCTTCTTTAATCCGTGAAACTACTGAGAACGAATCTGCTAACGAAGGTTACAAATTCGGTCAAGAAGAGGAAACTTACAACATCGTAGCTGCTCACGGTTACTTTGGTCGTCTAATTTTCCAATACGCTTCTTTCAACAACTCTCGTTCTTTACACTTCTTCTTAGCTGCTTGGCCAGTAATTGGTATTTGGTTCACTGCTTTAGGTGTGTCTACAATGGCATTCAACTTAAACGGTTTAAACTTCAACCAATCTGTTGTTGACTCTCAAGGTCGTGTAATCAACACTTGGGCTGACATCATCAACCGTGCTAACCTAGGTATGGAAGTAATGCACGAGCGTAACGCTCACAACTTCCCTCTAGACTTAGCTTCTGTTGAAGCTCCTGAGTTAGCTTAATTGCTAATTTAGTTTTATGGTTTAGTGTTCTGCACTAAATCATAAGAGGGTTCTTTGAACTTTTTCTTTTTCTAGCTTTGGTAACAAAGCTAGAAAAAGAAAACATCATAAAATAAAAACTAAAGATAACCAGTTTTCAAGGGCTGCCTCGGCTATGCTGAGCTATCAGCAACTTAGTTGCTCATCCCTCATGTCATTCAACATAGTGGGGAGTGCAGCTCCGCAGCCCCGATGTTTATTTTTGAATTTAGTGATCAAAAAGATCAAAGAGAGGCTCTAGCTATAGACCCCAGACAGCTGCTATTCAGTCCTATAAATAAAACAAGAAAACCAAAAACACAACAAAACCTTGAGTAGCCCTTGAGCTCATTCGATTTTCACTATGGTTCGATCCTTCTGAATCAACTATTCCGTGATCTATTGATTGATAAGTACAGACGAAAAAGAATAATTAACCCAAAATAGAACGAATCTCCACTTTTAAGTATCTGAAAGGCTATTATCAAAATTGCAAAACCTTGCTAATTCACACTCCAAATCCGTCAAATTTCAATATTTATGTAGACCCAACAAATAAATACTTTTGGGCATTAAGTATCTGGGAAGGTGACGGGGGGTTTAGCATAGATATTTCAGTTCGCTTTAGGCCCAGGTAAACCACTCATAGAGCTCACTATGGAGTACTTAGGTGCCTAGAGATTCACGAATTTGATGAAACTGAGGCCA